AAACAAAGAGTTTGAGAGTAAGCATTATGGAATCTCCAGGGGCTTTTTTTGGTCAAAAGAGAATAGATTCCCCGTTTTTATACTACGTATCCTATTTGGATACTTTGATACCAAGAAATGAAGGAAATGAAGTCGTTTTTACAAATATAAAAAATTTGCATAAATTGCATTTGTAATGGAATTAAGGGTCCAGTCTATATATTGATTGGGAACAGAAAAACGTTATATAGGGTCGTTCAATGAAAAAGAATAAGGAGCAGAATGGGGGATATGGGGTGACCCAGATTTATGATAGCTATCCAAGAATTTCAATCTTTGAGTGGAGGTTGGAGGTTTTATACTCTTCATACTCTAAGACTGAGTCGATCGATCTTCTTTTTTATTTATTAATTGTTCGCATTTTTTTCTCGAATAAATCATGAATTTTTCTAGGACAGTATTGACGCTTTTAAAGTAAAGAGCTCATCGAAAACTTACTGCAGCTTGCCAAACAAAGGCTAAGAGAAAAAAGAAAAGAGGTATCACTGGCATAAAATCTACAATTGGATTCAAAAAAGCATAGGCTTCGGGCAATTTGCCGAAGAAAAAGGTACTAGAATAAAGGACTGAATTAAGATAGATACAGATTAAACTAAAGATATTAATCATAACAAACCTTTTTTTTTTGTTCTTGGGGATAATTTTTTTTTAATTGAGGTATTAAGATGTTATTAATATAATATAGGTAAGATATAAGAGAAAAATAAAGAAAATAGGGTAGATCCAAAAAATGATTTTTTGAACTTATCCAATCAAAAAAACCTCAATTCTCAAAAGAGAATAGAAGAACTTGTATTTTCATACAATATCTTACAAGAATTATATGTAATGATCAATAAAGTCAGTTAAATTATACGTAAAATCTATTCCATGGATCTAGATATTTTTGCTAGTGTTGACAAACAACTACTACCCATACTAAACTATTATTTAATATCGATATAGAAATCAAAATTTCATGCTACCTCGGCCCAGCGAATAGGGCGGTAGTTCTTTTTTCTAAAACAAGGAGGGGGTTCCAATCCACCTGACCCGGAGCATACCCATTACCCATTCTCGAGATATAGCAGACCCCCCCCTTTCCTTTTTTACTTTATATTATATATATTATTTTTTCTATATAGAATATAAAAATTCTATATTCTTTTTGTTTTTCTTTTTTTATTTATGAGATCATAAATTGATATGATAGATTTATATTAGATATCAATCTATTCCACAGATATTTGGAAGATAGTTGGATAGCTTGGTTTTTTTGGTCGTTGACAAACACACATCGGTCATGCTATACTGTAACATGAGCTTGGGGAAGTGCTGCGGTTTTTTTCTTCGTTCTTTGTCTTGGGGGGTGCACTATTGTTGGGACGTAGCCAAGGGGTTTACGGCGTCGGGTTTTGATCCCGATACGCGAAGGTTCGAATCCTTTCGTCCCAGGTAAATACAAATATTGCTATATTTGTATTTGCCGATTGAGGTATGTTACCCATTCTATATTGGTATTGATACGAATTGACTAGAACCCTTATTTTTCAGATATTGCCGTATATTCTACGAACGGCAATTAAAGTCTCTCTTTTTTTTATGATGGTCAAAAAAACAAGTGTCATGATATTGGCTAGCATGCTAGTGGCATTTTTGCCAATAATGCCAATAATTGACGTGGAAAAAGTGCAAGCTAAGATCCGCCGCCAAAGACTGGGAATTCACGGAGAAGATTCCGATTCCGAGGAATCAGACTCGGAATCGGATATAGCCTCATCAGAAAACCCCACACCAGACAATACGCAGAACAGGGGAGGTACTGCTACTAAAGGTGGCGGTCCATTTGGAGGTGGCGGTGGAGGAGGAACAAATAAAAAGGGGACTAACGGTCCAAAAAAGCAAAAGGATACTAAGGATAGAAAAAGCCCAAAGGATACGAGTCTGTGGAAGAAATTGTGGGATTGGTTATTCGGGTAAGGCATTTGGAATGCCAGAATTACACGGATATTTCGAATTCAATCAATCCCAACAACATCCCTTTCTCTACCCACTTCTTTTTCGGGAGTCCATTTATGGACTTGCGCGGGATCAGGCTTTCAATATCATTAGCTCTCCTTTTTGTATTTGGGACAGTTCAGTTCCTCTTTAACGAATAAATTGAGTTCGCTACTAGTGAAGCGGTTAATTCATCGAATGTATGACCCTTTGGTAATTTGTCCAACTTATTCGACCCAAAATCCATAGTTGGGTCACAATGATCATGTGTCTTTTCAAATGATATCAGAGGTATTTGCAGATATTGAAGAAATTCCCCTTTTTCTTCAATTAGTATCTTCGTAGTGAACAGTCGGGTTTAGGGAATAAACTTGCTTTTCTATGTATACCTTTTCTATGTATACATAGGGAAAGCTCTATGCAATGAAAAATGAAAATACGTTTTGGGGAGGGGTTTTTTTGCCTACTTTTTATTTCACCTACTTTATACTTCATTATATATACTTAATTAAACAATAATTATTATTGAGACTAGAATAGAACTCACAGGGAGGAAAATAGATTTATGGGTGGTCCAGGATTTACAGAAAAAAGAGTGCGGATAGAGGAGAAAAATCAATATACTTTGAATGTCGAATCAGGATCAACTAGGACAGAAATCAAGTATTGGGTCGAACGCTTATTTGGTGTCAAAGTAAGAGGTATGAATAGTCATCGACTCCTCCGAAAGGGTCGAAGAATGGGACCTAGTATGGGACATAGAATGCATTACAGACGGTTGATCATTACGCCTCAACCGGGTTTGATTTATGAGATCATAAATTGATATGATAGATTTATATTAGATATCAATCTATTCCACAGATATTTGGAAGATAGTTGGATAGCTTGGTTTTTTTGGTCGTTGACAAACACACATCGGTCATGCTATACTGTAACATGAGCTTGGGGAAGTGCTGCGGTTTTTTTCTTCGTTCTTTGTCTTGGGGGGTGCACTATTGTTGGGACGTAGCCAAGGGGTTTACGGCGTCGGGTTTTGATCCCGATACGCGAAGGTTCGAATCCTTTCGTCCCAGGTAAATACAAATATTGCTATATTTGTATTTGCCGATTGAGGTATGTTACCCATTCTATATTGGTATTGCTAAGATTTCATTTTGATTCTTTTTTTATATAATAGAAAATGAAATTTCACCGAGAACGCTTAGAATATATATTAGCTTTATGGAGTTAACTAAAACAACAAACTAAACATAATGGCGAGGACACTCCACTATGGCGAAATTGACTAGAACCCTTATTTTTCAGATATTGCCGTATATTCTACGAACGGCAATTAAAGTCTCTCTTTTTTTTTTGATGGTCCAAAAAACAAGTGTCATGATATTGGCTAGCATGCTAGTGGCATTTTTGCCAATAATGCCAATAATTGACGTGGAAAAAGTGCAAGCTAAGATCCGCCGCCAAAGACTGGGAATTCACGGAGAAGATTCCGATTCCGAGGAATCAGACTCGGAATCGGATATAGCCTCATCAGAAAACCCCACACCAGACAATACGCAGAACAGGGGAGGTACTGCTACTAAAGGTGGCGGTCCATTTGGAGGTGGCGGTGGAGGAGGAACAAATAAAAAGGGGACTAACGGTCCAAAAAAGCAAAAGGATACTAAGGATAGAAAAAGCCCAAAGGATACGAGTCTGTGGAAGAAATTGTGGGATTGGTTATTCGGGTAAGGCATTTGGAATGCCAGAATTACACGGATATTTCGAATTCAATCAATCCCAACAACATCCCTTTCTCTACCCACTTCTTTTTCGGGAGTCCATTTATGGACTTGCGCGGGATCAGGCTTTCAATATCATTAGCTCTCCTTTTTGTATTTGGGACAGTTCAGTTCCTCTTTAACGAATAAATTGAGTTCGCTACTAGTGAAGCGGTTAATTCATCGAATGTATGACCCTTTGGTAATTTGTCCAACTTATTCGACCCAAAATCCATTTTTGGGGCACAATGATCATGTGTCTTCTCAAATGATATCAGAGGTATTTGCAGATATTGCAGAAATTCCCCTTTTTCTTCAATTAGTATCTTCTTTAGAAGGGAAAGAAATAGCAAAATCTTTTAATTTACGATCAATGCAGTCAATATTTCCCTTTTTAGAGGACGACTGCTCCCATTTCCATTTTTTGTCAGATGTACTAATACCCCACCCTGCCCATCTGGAAATCCTAGTTGAAGCTCTTCGTTATTGGGTGAAAGACGCCCCCTTTCTACATTTTTTACGGTTCTTTCTCTATCAGGGTTGGAGTTGGAATAGTCTTATTATTCCAATTCCAAAAAGTCGTAGTTTCGTTTTTTCAACAAAAAATGTAAGATTGTTCCTCTTTCTATATAATTCTCATGTATGTGAATATGAATCCATCCTCCTTTTTCTTCAGAATAAATCTTCTCATTTACGATCAACATCTTTTGGAAGTTTTCTCGAGCGAATTCTTTTCTATAAAAAGATGGAAGGTCTTGTATCTATCTTTGCAAACAATTTTGAGCGCATTCTGGTGTTTTTCAACGACCCCTTTATTCATTATGTTAGATATCAAGGAAAATACATTCTGATTTTAAAAGACAGGCCTCTTCTGATGAATAAATGGAAAGATTATCTTATAAAGTTATGGGAATGTCATTTTGATGTATGGTCTCAACCAGGAAGGGTGCATATAAACAAATTATCCCAACACTCCCTTAACTTTATGGGTTATATTTTAAGTGTACAACCAACTTCTTTGGTGGTACGGAGTCAAGTATTAGAAAATTCATTTTTAATAGATAATGCTATGAATAAGGTCGAAACAATAATTCCAACTTTTTATCTAATTGAATCCTTGGCTAAAGCGCAATTTTGTAATCCGGTAGGGCAGCCCATTAGTAAGCCAACTTGGACCGACTCATCTGATTCTGATATTATTGACCGATTTGTACGTATGTG